TAAACGAGTAAGCGGCTTGAGGCGTCTTTTCGTTACTTCCTTACGAGATAAGGAAGAGAAGCCCCATCTGAGATAAATAAAGATTTTTGAGATAAATAGAGATTTTAATGAATTCAAAGCCTGGGATATGGCTTCCCGAAATCCGTTACCTCATTTCCCAATCTAGTTTTAGTAAATTAAGCTCCAATGAGATATTTCCTCCGGTGTTAGGATGCATTATTCAATGTGAAATCAATATGGAAAACCCAGCGTAATTGGAAGGAGCGAAACAAGCAGAAGCAGATATGGATGGTAAACAGAGCTCTTCTCTTCCTGCTCGAAATAGTTTTTATGGGTCCCACACCATGGAGATAAGATATGAGCGGAGGTAACAGATTGCTCGGTGTGCTTGGCCTATTTGTTTTACTAGCTCCACCCAAAAAGAAACTGAGAGGCAGTTTCAGTTTGGCAAGTCCCCAAATTCAATTGAAAATATTTTCCGAAGAATGTTGCGAGGGAGTCGAGGCTGCCTCCACCTCTATTTAACATCCTTGTAGCCTTATAACTATACTTAATATACCGGCACCCCACCCCTAACCGGTGCTAACTCCCCCTCCGCTAGGCTTTCGGTCTCTCTCACTCATAATCTCTGAGATATGGGATTGCTAGTAACAACTGGTGACAGAAACGGCTTGACCTCCCCGAGCTCTTGTGGTACAATCCTTTCCCTGCGGAACCTAGATTTCTGATTCGGTTCGCAGAGGAGGGGTAGTAGAATGCAGTGGGGCTTGACCAGTGGCTCGCGACGGAACAGGCTGACTAAGCCGCAATCAACTAGGCAAATAACCTAGTAAGCAAATAACCTAGTAACCTTAACTTATAACCTATTAACCTTAACTTATTTTTATTTTTTTTTTTGTTTATCCCATTGCTACTTCAGCGTCGTCGCCGGCAAACTTCAGGTAGTGATTGGATCCTACCTACTCCATTTTTTAGCTCACCTACTTGTTGGGGTAGTTCGTTGGCGTTAGGTTGCCGGATCCTCCTCAGATAGCCTCGTCGAGACGAAATAAAGAACGAGAGTGAGATATCGAAACTGTCTTCATTTCAAAATGGATTCCTTATCAAAAAATGATTAATGATGCGGATAAGCTGATACCGACTCGTCAATCTCCTCCATACTCAATCCGCATCATATTACTTGCACGAAAACGGGGAACTCATTAACAAATCTACCCATCGATTTGATAGATTTTTCATCTTTCTATCTGCGTTGCTTATTAATAATAACGGGATCCAGAAAATGAGTGGGGCGCGAAGCCGAAGCCTTAAAAATAAATTGAAAAGAATTTAACTTCTTCCTTTTATTTTGTATTTGTAGTTGAAAACAATTGGGAGGAATTTTGGACTCCCTTTCTCATCTCGGGGGTAACTGAATGACGAGGAGCCGTATGAGGTGGGAATCTCACGTACGGTTCCGTATAGTGACATTGGAGCTGTCGACTATTCCACGACTACACCAAAAAAACCCAACTCTGCCCTACGTAAAGTCGCGAGAGTTCGATTAACCTCCAAGTTTGAGGTAACGGCTTACATACCAGGTATTGGCCATAATTTGCAGGAACATTCGGTGGTCCCCGTGAGAGGCGGAAGGGTCAAAGACCTACCCGGTGTTAGGTATCACATCGTTAGAGGAACCTTAGATGCTGTAGGGGTGAAGGATCGTAAGAAGGGGCGTTCTAGTGCGTTGCAGAACATTGTCACAACTTGTATCATTGCGACGATTCCGTATCAGTTGTTCTGATATGTTAAATGTGTAGCTGACCCAGTATTGCAAGGGGACTGAAGCCTGCTACTACAGAGATTGATAGAGATTAATTATTATCTATCTATTTGTGTGAAACATTTTGGTGTCTAAGGTGTTCTACTCCACTAAGTTGAGTTTTACCTGGACTCCCACCTGGACTTGGGACGTCTTTTCCTCTTGGAACAGGTTTAGATTACGACTACGGAGATTCAGTGAAGGCTTTATGCACATCTACTGATTGGATTGATAAACCTACGGACATTCCTAGTAAGATAACTGAATTGCAAGATTTTCTTCTCTTATATCTAAATTTCGATTTTCTTTATCCGTGGAATAAGGGAAAACGGATACCCAATATGCAATGAGTAAATATGATTTGCATCTCAAAAAATAAATGGTTCAAAATCATTTGAATAGTTTCTAGTCAATCATGTGGAAAGCTGTATTCGATGAAAGTCGCACGTGCAGTTTGGAGGGAGATCCTCAACTAACTGGTGGATCCACCCTACAATATGGAGTGAAGAAGCCGAAATAATAGCCTAAGATACCATTGAAATAAGATACCATTGAAATAAAAGACCATTGAAATAAAAGAATTGATTGAAATCTGACATATTTATATTCGTAAACTCGTATTACATCGGAGCAGTGTAGTGAACAGAAAGAAAACTATCGAATCAGATCCAATTTATCGTAATCGATTAGTCAATATGCTAGTTGATCGTATCCTGAAAAATGGCAAGAAATCACCGGCTTATCAGATTTTTTATCAGGCTATGAAGCGGATTAGGTAAAAGACAAATAGGAACCCACTGTCTGTTCTGCGACAGGCGGTGCGCGGGGTAACTCCCGACGTAGTGACAGAAACCAAACGTGTAGGTGGATCAACTTATCGAGTTCCCGTTGAAGTAGTACCGGCAGAGGGAAAAGCTTCGGCTATCCGGTGGTCATTAATCGCGTGTCGAAAACGCTCAGGTCGAAGTATGGCTTTAAGATCGAGTGATGAATCAATGGATGCCGCCAGAAATTCCGGTAGTGCCATACGGAGGAAAGAGGAGACTCATAAAGTTGCGGAAGCCAACAAAGCTTTTGCCCATTTCCGTTAGTTTCGGATTCGTTCCAATCCACGATATTTCCGTCGCGGATTGGAACCGGGGCACAAACTATCTGGGAATCAAGAAGCACTACGAAGAAATGGTTGAGTGAGGGGTGAACGACGAATAACGGGTGTCCAATCTAAGCCACAAGTGGGGATTGGCAACTACTTCTCTCTTAGGTTGTTAATTATTTATTAGACTCCTCCTAGGGTAGCGGGGGGGGGGAGGGGGCCGATGCAGAGTTGCGGAGTGCCTCGCAAAAAGGCTTGACGCATGACCAGTTTTTCAGAGACTGAAATTGATTGGGACGCGCATCGCATGGAGTAAAAATTGTCTGAGATATTGGGAAGAAGCCCCCATATCCGAGAATTCTGGGGACTCAATTAATTTCGGTTGACACAGATTAGTTTTTGTGATATATTATAAATTAACAAGCTTACTAGCCTGGGGAATCACTAATTATTTCTTGAAAACCAAAAATTACCATGACCGCAACTTTAGAACGACGCGAAAGCGCAAGCCTATGGGGTCGCTTCTGCGACTGGATTACCAGCACCGAAAACCGTCTTTACATCGGATGGTTCGGTGTCTTAATGATTCCCACCTTGCTAACCGCAACCTCTGTATTCATCATTGCTTTCGTCGCAGCTCCTCCTGTAGATATTGATGGTATCCGCGAACCCGTTTCTGGTTCTTTGTTATACGGTAACAACATTATCTCTGGCGCTATCATCCCTACTTCTGCAGCTATTGGGTTACATTTCTACCCAATCTGGGAAGCAGCTTCCGTCGATGAATGGCTTTACAATGGTGGTCCTTACGAACTTATCGTTCTTCACTTCCTACTTGGTGTAGCTTGCTACATGGGTCGCGAATGGGAACTAAGCTTCCGTCTAGGTATGCGTCCTTGGATCGCTGTTGCGTACTCGGCTCCTGTCGCAGCTGCTACCGCCGTCTTCCTGATCTACCCAATTGGTCAAGGAAGTTTCTCTGACGGTATGCCTCTAGGCATTTCTGGTACTTTCAACTTCATGATCGTCTTCCAGGCTGAGCACAATATCCTTATGCATCCCTTCCACATGTTGGGTGTAGCTGGCGTATTCGGCGGCTCTCTATTCAGTGCTATGCATGGTTCTTTGGTAACTTCTAGTTTGATCAGAGAGACAACTGAGAATGAGTCTGCTAATGCAGGTTACAAGTTCGGTCAAGAGGAAGAAACCTACAATATCGTAGCTGCTCACGGCTATTTCGGTCGTTTGATCTTCCAATATGCTAGCTTCAACAATTCTCGTTCTCTGCACTTCTTCTTAGCTGCTTGGCCCGTAGTAGGTATTTGGTTCACTGCTTTAGGCATTAGCACCATGGCATTCAACTTGAATGGTTTCAACTTCAACCAATCCGTGGTTGACAGCCAAGGTCGTGTTATAAACACCTGGGCTGATATCATAAACCGTGCTAACCTAGGTATGGAAGTCATGCATGAACGTAACGCTCATAACTTCCCTCTAGACTTGGCTTCTGTTGAAGCTCCTTCTATAAACGGATAACATCCGTCTGGTTATGCAGCACAACTGGATACCAAATCTCTCAACTTCAGGGGAGGTTTGGTGTCCAATGAGATGAAAGTTCGTGTGGCGGAACGAATAAAAGGAATGGTAGCAGCTTCTCACAATTTCACGACTATCAGTTTCCAACCTTAAATTCTGAAAACTATTTGGAATATCCTTCTGCGATTTAATAGATTACGAAGTTTCCTACTCCGATTTGCAGAATGCTTGCAATCTCCCACCCCAATCTTTTGGATAGAAGAAGGAGTGTATTCCTTATTTCAAAGATTTTCTATTGTCTTGCTATATACATACAGCTAATATGTATGTGTATCAACCGAAGGACCTATCTAGACTGCTTAACGGATAGATCTTGTTCACGTCCGGTGGGGAGCCAACTAAATCAACAGAGGGGGCGGACGTAGCCAAGTGGATCAAGGCAATGGAGTGTGGATCCATCACGCGCGGGTTCAATTCCCGTCGTTCGCCCATCCAATTGGGTAATTCGATCCCATCGCTCCACTTGGAACAGAGAGGAACTGTTAAGGTGGATGGGATTTCCGTGGGTCTCCCCGACAATAACAATTTAGAATTCCCGATCTAATTCCAATTTTGGATACGACTATTCACAGAAATCACTAGACTCGTTTGAAATATGTATTCCATCCTATCTTGAAATTTCCAATATTATTGGTATAATAAATGTGGGAAATAGATAGTATCTACCGCATGAAATTAATATGAAAAGAGAAAATAAGGTAAAAAAGGTGGCAAGAGAAAGCGTAGGAAGTCCAGATTTTTCATCTAAAATTTCGGAGTTAATAGAAGTCAGTCTATTAGATCACTTCTTCGAATCATTGAAAAATCAACATCTCAGAGAATTTTTAATTAGCCCATCTTCCAACTATGAACCTTTTATCAGATTATCTGACTTGTGATTTCTAAGTTCACTATTTCTACGCAATCTGCGTGATTCACTAAAAAGAGATAGTGGCATCACCCTGGAGATGCTGATGTTGCTAACAATACTAATTTCTATGCATTGCTTGAGTGACAAAAGGTCGATCGAAGGAAGTTTTGTACTAACGGGAGTCATTAATGGGGGTGACGGGGTGAGAGAGAAACAAGCGGAAAACCTTGGTGATTTCTCCTGCGACTGCTTTCTCCGATTCAAAAGATCTTTATCTGTTGGAAGGAGTGGAAAGAGGAGAATATCTGTTTCCCACTACTTAGGTTTGAACGAAGATATTTCTGCAGGTTCGACGAAAAAAGAGAAGCAAGTTCGCTATGATGCGATGATTCCTCTGGTTTCCGGTAGATGGAAGGCATGCATAGTGAGGGGTTCACTCCTTGGCAGAGATATATCCAAGGATGATCCTGAAAGGATTCAAGTATTTCGTAGGGGTAGGTGTTTACAAAATTCACGTAGGTTTTTCAAATTCTACAACTATTTGGTAGTTTCTAAAAACAACCAAAGTGATTTCGATTCGTTATTCTTTTGGGAAAATCGTAACAAGCGAGATCCGGGTCGGTTACAAGCAACACAATTGAGAAACGACTCATTAAGTCCCGTAGTATTAAACTCCTATGACAAGGCGTTACTTGAATCCGGAGATTCAGCAGATCACCAGGGGGATAGATCGGGATTTGATTTCGAGCGAGAAGCCTTTTCCAACTTGTCTTCATTTACGTCTCGTAAGAAAACGACGTCGTTTCGTGGCTGTATATCCGGATTAGATTGTGACAAAAATGGGGAAGAATTTCCCATTCTACACACTTATTCACAAATGAGAGATGGATTAATAAATCGATTCACCAAAATTCTCTCGATAATCGAGAAGTCGAATCTGATTTCCGATGGGGCAATAGTTACTGACGTCAGTAATAGTGTCAAATCTGGGAAAGGATTTCCATTGAAAATGAAGGGCGACATGCCGCTTACTCGAATATCTGGCAGAAAACTTGGGCTAGCGAGTAGCAGACACCTCAACCTCAGTGAGATTCTCCCAAACTATTTTCAAATATCTTTTTTAGGTATACTTAGAGAAATAAGTAATCGAAGTGAAAATACTACTTTTTTAAACTAATTGAAAGAAGAGAGTAACATACATTCAATATATTTTTTAGTTAGATTGTATGGACGAAATAGAATCATACCTCTCTACTCAACATACATATTTCTTTTCTATGACTATTTCTGCGCATTATCTACTGAATATTTCTTCCAAATCAAATATCGGTTGGATGGCTGGACGGGGATCGGGGAGTACACCGGTGTAACAAGAATTGCAACTGAATAAATAGTATTGAAATGGAAAGATAACGTAGGGCGCCTATTGAACGAATATATTACTTTTCAAATTGATGAGTATAGAAATGTTCAGTCAAATTTGCATAGATGGCTCGATACGACCGAGGATTCGTCTTCTTTCCCCGTCGGGAAAGTCTTAAAGTATGACTTGGAGGAATCAATTTGCCGTGTATCAATAATAAGAAACGAATTACTCAATAATATTGGTGTCAGTCTCGGTAGTAACAACCAACAGAACGAAAAATATTTTCATCGATTTCTCAATGTTTTATTTCTTTATAAAATGATTGTTGCTGAGGTTACTCGCCAGAAAGTTTTGATATATACCATTGATTATTGCATCGGAAAATTGAACGATATAGATCTCGAGAAATTAAACAAGATAGATCTCACGAAGCTTGATCTTTTATCAAGTTTATTCGATGGTTACATTGATGAACAGATACTTTTCCTCAAAACAATTCTTGAGAGAAAAAAGAGTTTATTCATTGAATCCAAACTGTTAGTGAGTAAGAAATCGGTAGGCTTTTCGACCGAGCTGGAACCTGCAGTGAATCCTACTTCTATCGGGTTGCCCCGCATCGAATCTATCCGAGCAGGATTTTCAGGCGATGATTTTTCCATTACGGGGAGGCAATTTTGGAATCTGTTTCTGCATGATTTAAACCGTGGGGGAGGTTCAACTAGAGATATTGGTGAGAATATTTCGAGATACATCTCCGATCAGGTTAATAAACTAAACTTTCTAGACGACTCACCTATACGGAACTGTGCCGAAAGCAACTTTATTCCGAGAATCGAAGGAAATTTGTTTATTGGGAGATGCAACAGTAGTTATCTCAACGTCTTAGAAAACTTCTATGTGGGCTCCGAAGATGAAACCATCTCATCTAATATCATCTCATTTATTCATCCCCAATTGTCGGATTCGTTGTCATCCAACTTATCGAAACAAACAGCGGGGGAGGTTGCTGGTCACGTACTCACACCAATTCAATTTATTTTATCTAATCTGCATGAATCCACAGCATTAGTCACTCATTCAGATGGACTTTCCAACTCTATTTCGGATCTGAAGAGGTTACTGGCGGGTTTGAACTTATCTCCTCGTGAAACGATAGGGTCATTTCTATATTCGTGCAGTAGCGATGGAGTTTCTTTGGAGAAAACGTCGATAAACTCCGATTCGTCGTCGGATCGGCAACCCCAACCTCGTCTCAAGAATCTGGTATTGGATCGAGTCTATCAGAAGAATTTGTCTATTAAGTATTTTGGGGAACCGGAAGAGTTGGAAACATCTTATTGGTCGCTAAGACTCCCATTATGCAACGATGTAACATCGAGATCTATAGCAGAATCGATTGGAAAAGAGGTTGCGTACGAAGATACGGACTTTGCGGATCAATCTATACGGAGGGAGGCTATTCGTCCATCCAACTTTATCAATTTCAATGAATTATTAAAAGATTTGAACAGATATAAGATCTCTTGGATCTTTTGGAAAGACAATATCGGTGAAAAATGGAGCTTATTTAGAGATTACATACCTTGGTTTTTTACCCCCACCTGGTGGAAATACTTTTACGACCTGATTAGAGAAACATATCCAGAAATAGGACTTAAAATAAGTTATGACTCAAATCATAACTTTCCTAGAATTTATAAAAGAATGGCTGAAGATGTAGTAGATGGTGCGAAAGCCTATTTATCCCAAAGACTGCAAAGCCTAGGATTGAGATTCGACAACGATTCTATCAATACTATAGTATCCGAGATAGGTCTTCTTATTTTCGAAGAAATTCCTGATGAAGCGGAGATTTTACATTCGGGAGGATGGTCAGTATCTCAATTTTCCACTAGGTCTATCTCCCATTACTTCATTCTTTCAGTATTAATTGTTCTTGCATTATTCAAACACCCTTTGTCTGCCGTTTCGGGTTCCAATTCCTTTCATTTATGGAAACGTTTCAATACTATTGAATATTTGACAGACCCAACGCGTGGATCCTATTTGAAAGAGGTAATGCATTCCCCTTCGACAAGCTAAATGTCAACGAGAGATCTATTAATCTATTCTTTGAATAGATTCTTGAATTATATAAATAATATAATCTTTTTCTTCTTTGTGAAAGATGAAATTGATTCATGGATATTTCATAAAGAAAGCCCCGATATCCTAGATAGTAAGAAAGAACTACTGACTCAACATTTAGTGACGAATAAAATTCTTTATAGGTATGTGTCGAAATTGAACTCTAATTATGATTTATTGAGCAACGAGATTTCTCATGAACCTTATCCACAAGAGAGATCTAATGTTTTGGCATACTTACGTCAATTCTGGCGAAATGATCTATTGAGTCACAAGATCCGTAAGTTGGATCCTGCGGAGAAGTGGTCTTTTTCCGCCCTCGAGAGAAATATTCTATTTTCAGTAACAACGAGACGAAGAGGCAGTCTACTAAATATGCCATGTCATGACATACCTATCTCACTCCAATCGGGATTACTACCATCTAAAGGAATTTTGCTAGTAGGACCCATAGAAACTGGCCGATCTTCCATTATTAGAGATGTAGCATTCGATTCCTACTTTCCAGTGGTGAAACTACCAATGAAAAAGCTGATATACAACCGATCCTTTTTCAATAATGTACGTGGAAATTTCATTTCGAAAGAAAGCGTACACCGATTAAATTTCGTTTTTGAAATGGCGAAAGAGATGTCTCCCTGTACACTATGGATTCAAGATATTCATGAATTGAATATTCATCGTTCGTATCATAAGCTAGAAGCTGATCCCAAATTCTTACTTTGCCAAATATTGAAAAGTATTGGTGACAGGCGCGGCAATTCTAACATGCGCAAGAATGTTGTTATCGCTACGACTCACGTACCTGCGAGGATAGATCCAGCTCCAATAGCTCCGAACCGGTTAAATTAATTGATAAACTTTCGAAAATCCAACGGGTATCAACGTCAAAAAGATTTATCAATTCTATTACGTATAAAAGGTTGCGAAATGGGGGCTAATTCGTCCCTTCCTCTTATTGAAGGTACTGGGTCTGGAACTACGGGTTATAGTAGACGAGATTTATTCCTCCTTGCTAATGAGGCGTTATTAATAGGTACTTCCAAAAGAAGTAAGATTATATGTAGCGACGCAATTGAATTAGCTTTGCATAGACAACATTCGACTGCTAGTGATATGGGCAATGGGATAGAATCCGGTTCCGAATGGGACATCTTTTCTCACGAAATAGCGGAAGCTACCTCAAAGAATAGTTTGATAGATACTTATCTCACGAATACATATATTGGTCGTAACGCGTTAAAGATGCGATTTTATTATCTGTCTAACTGGTATGTGGAACCTTCAATAACCGAGTCAACATTTAACGAATTCACTCTATTTTCGCATATCCTAGGGATACTAGCTGGATTAGTAGCTCGCGATTCGCTCCAAATGGATATGAGAGAGAAAGAAAATTTCATTGTTATTGACAAACTCGTAGAGAATGACTTGAACCTAGCTTGTGGTGTACTAGAAAACCTCTCGACTAATTTCTCACGTTCAGAAATTTGTAGAGACGGAAGTCGACGCGGTAGTAGTCTTTCCCTTTCCGTTCCTATCGGTAAATCCAAGTATTGTTCAGGTGTAACCTCTCCAAGTCGTTCTTCTAAATTTATGAGAAAGGGAGGATTTAGCAGTCTAACCGACTTCGAACTGCAACAGTCACCCGAACTAATAAACTCAAGTCCGACGGAAGTGTCGCGCGAGATCACTTGGTCCCATAAGGCTTGGCGTCTCCGTTTCCTGCGAAGCGGGGCTTATGAATTGATGAGGGTATCATCTGAACCCAATCATTTGTATAATTTAATTCTTCTTTACCAAAATCGGAATTATATACCCCAACAAGATTTCGAATTCAATAAGATTAAGGGTGACAAGAGTAAATGGTGTGATAAAAGCGGATATCTATTTAGTTTTGAAAAATCTGCGACTAATGTGACAGATAAATTTGTTAAAAGATTGGAAAACCGGTTGGATAATATGTTGTTACGCGAGCAATTTCTCGAATTGGGAATATCCGGCGACTCATCTAATGAATACGAAACACACTGTAATCGATTAGATGAAACGACTCGACTCTTCGGGGGGCGCTTCATCTGGGACCCCATGCTTCTGTTCCAGCCAGATCCTAACATTCCTTCCTCGCGTCGCAGCTTGTTGCCGACGAAAAAACTGGCGCGGAGGCTTTACACCATTTACGGTATGAGAAGGCAGCACCTTAATAAAATGTCAAATAAAAAAATTAGAAATTTCTTTCTCTATAGTGAAGATAATAATGGAGATAATAGTGGAGATAATAGTGGAGATAATAGTGAAGATAATCCAAAATTGAAACCTAACTCATCTATTAAGCGGTGGAATAATCTCCCTTTGGATGAAGAGGAGCGAGATTCCGAATACGTCAAAGAAATTTCCTCTATGGATATACATCTGCAATATCCGCAGACATTTAGTCCCGCTCGCTTTGATTCCTACGTGGTGGCAGAAGATTTTCCAGAGCGATTTATTCGGTTTAGGCTTCTGGTTCATAGAAACAAATGGATGAGGCGAAACCGTTGCCCATTTCAGGATTTTCTTATCTATAATATGTTGCTTGAAATTTATTAATATCTATCCCATCCGTTCCGGTTTGGTGGGGCGTCACTGGATCAAACGACGAAACAATTTTGTTCATGAAAGTTCATAGAACAAATCTTAGATACCCTTCATTCTGTCTAGATCTCTAGCGATATAATTATAAGCCAAATTCAGTAAAAGGAAGATCTATATTTTACTTTTACTGATATAAATAATTATATCGTAGCATATCAAATAGTTAAGGAACTGAAGGCCATTTTCTATATGAGTCTTTCTGCTTAGAAAGAAGATTGAGAAAGGGCAATAGCTTATTCCATAGGGATTTTGCAAAACAGCTTCTTAACATCACGCTTGGAATAGATCCTTTCTAAAATTGTGGATTTAGTCCCCTCCCCAGATGACTTATTGATTCGCTCATTTCAATCATTCGATACACCGGAATTGAAGGGGGGACCCCCAAAACCTTTTAATAGTTAATAGGCAGGGTCCTCGCCTCGGGGGTATTCGAGGGGGGGTAAGAACGTACAAATCTTTTTCTTTCCTCAATTGTTAGAGCTGGAAATAAGCACGATAGTGAATCATTCACTGGTTGGTGGGTCATGGTCCAACACAATTTGATTTGGCATATGTGGGAAACACAACTACCCAATTACCAGGAATTATTGACGTAGATTCGAACGAATCTCCCCGGGTAGGATTCGAACCTACGACCAATCGGTTAACAGCCGACCGCTCTACCGCTGAGCTACCGAGGAAAGTGGTAGGGGATTCAGTCTCATACGCACTCAAAGACCTTTGTTCCTTTGTTCTTTGAGTCGCTTCTAAATCTGTAAGACGTTAAGCTTTCTCCGACATTTTGTGAAGTAGACTTCGCGTACACCCTAACTCCCATTATAGGAGGAGGCGGCGGCAGTGGCAATCCCATTTGAATGGAAGAGTACCCGAATCGTGGGAGAGGGGGGGGGCAACCGATCGAGGTCGAGATCAACCCCACAAGCCCCCCACGATCTGTATCGATCGGTCACCAATTAGTACTTCCTATTCCCCCCCCTCCAAGAAGCATAGTAGAATAGCCGCAGGATTCTCCTACCTCATAGGAAGAAGTAATATCTTTGAGAAATAGAAGTAGCAAAAATAAGAAAGATAAAGATGGGGAAGATGAACAATAGTCGGGAGAAATGAACACGAATTGGAGCTTCGCGAAACGAAAGTAGCAGCTTACGGCAAGGGCGGAATCGGAAAATCAACAACTAGCTGCAACACATCGATAGCTTCAGCTAGACGAGGAAAACGAATATTGCAAATTGGATGCGATCCCAAACATGATAGTACCTTCACTCTTACGGGATTTCTAATACCTACAATTATAGATACTTTACAATCGAAAGATTACCACTACGAAGACGTATGGCCCGAAGATGTAATTTATAGAGGTTACGGCGGAGTAGATCGCGTAGAAGCTGGCGGACCCCCAGCGGGGGCGGGTTGTGGGGGATATGTCGTGGGAGAAACGGTGAAGCCATTAAAAGAATCAAATGCCTTTTATGAATATGATATTACCTTATTCGACGTTTTAGGAGATGTAGTTTGTGGGGGTTTTGCTGCTCCACTGAATTACGCGGATTACTGTATCATCATAACTGATAATGGATTCGATGCCCTTTTTGCAGCAAATTGTATTGCCGCGTCGGTCAGGGAAAAGGCACATACTCACCCTTCGCGGCTAGCTGGTTTAGTGGGAAACCGAACATCTGAAAGAGACTTAATTGACAAATATGTAGAAGCCTGCCCCATGCCCGTACTGGAGGTCTTACCTCTAGTGGAAGATATTCGCATTTCCAGGGTAAAGGGAAAAACGTTATTTGAAATGGCTGAATGCCAACCAAATCTAAATTTTGTTTGTGATTTCTACTTAAATATAGCGGATTAGACTTTATCTAAACCAGAGGGAATTGTACCACGAGAAATTCCAGATAGAGAATTATTTAGCTTACTTTCCGATTTCTATTTAAATCCCAATTCGGGAAAGAGAGAAAAAACTCAAAATAGTCAGCAAGATACTCCTTTTGAATTTACAATTATTTGATACTAAAGAGGCTGCTTCTTTGCGTATAAATATATACACCTAAATACTTCTCCGAGGAAACACTTTCATGAAGACTCTTGAGATTCCTACTTTTGAGTGCGAAACTGGTAATTATCACACTTTCTGTCCCATTAGTTGCGTAGCTTGGCTATACCAAAAGATTGAAGATAGTTCTTTCCTAGTAGTAGGTACAAAAACTCGCGGTTACTTCCTACAGAATGCTCTCGGAGTCATGATTTTTGCGGAGCCTCGTTATGCAATGGCGGAACCAGAAGAGGGAGACATCTCAGCTCAGTTGAATGATCAAAAGGAATTAGAAAGAATTTGCTTACGAATAAGAAGTGACAGAAATCCCAGTGTCATTATTTGGATCGGCACCTGCACCACAGAGATAGTGAAAATGGATTTGGAGGGCATAGCGCCCAAATTGGAAAAGCAAATTGGAATACCAATTGTGGTTGCACGAGCAAACGGGTTGGACCACGCCTTCACCCAGGGAGAAGATACTGCATCGGCTGCCATGACGCATCGATGTCCGGAATGTAATCCTCATATTACGCACCAACATGAGGAAGACGCGGCTAAATATGTTGTGGCTGACGTCGGCCGAAGTAATAAATTTTTTGGAAAAAGGGGTAAATTAAATAGATGTAGTTCAGTACTTTTTGGATCTCTACCTTCAAGTGTAGCTTCTCAACTGAATTTGGAATCGAAGCGTCAGTCTGTTTCTGTATCGGGTTGGCTACCCTCGCAAAAATACAATGAACTGCCTGCTTTAGGCGAAAACGTCTACGTCTGCGGAGTAAACCCTTTCTTGAGCCGTACGGCGACAACATCGATGCGTCGGAGAAAATGCCAGCTGGTCGGGGCGCCTCTTCCCATCGGTCCCGATGGAACACGCGCTTGGATAGAAAAGATTTGTTCAGTATTTGATGTAAAACCTGATGGCCTCGAAGAAAGAGAGAATCAAATCTGGAAAATTCTTAGTGATTATCTTGAAGTGGTAACCGGTAAATCCGTTTTTTTCATGGGAGATAATCTATTAGAAATTTCTATGGCAAGATTTTTAATTCGATGCGGAATGATTGTTTACGAAGTAGGTATTCCCTATATGGATAGGCGATATCAAGCTGCTGAGCTGTTGCTTTTGCAACATACCTGTAAGAAGATGAGTAAGCCCATGCCTCGGATTGTTGAAAAACCCGACAACTACAGTCAGGTGCAACGTATGCATGAGCTACAACCAGACTTGGCAATTACTGGAATGGCTCACGCTAATCCCTTAGAGGCTAGAAATATAGATACTAAATGGTCGGTCGAATTTACATTTGCGCAAATCCACGGATTTGCTAATGCTAGGGACGCTCTAGAACTAGTCACTCGTCCACTGCGACGTAGAAGTGATTTAGGTTGCCGCAGCTTATCGAAACAGACAGTAGATAGTTAATTAAACTGTTACCAGAAAAATAATTATTAAAAATTGGCAATTAATCATTATGAAGAGATATAGATATGTAGTCACCCATAAAAATTCTTAATCGGAAAACTTGTTCACCTCATTATTTTTTTTCCATATATTTCATGATTAAGAAATAACAAATTGAAATCCAACTTTCTTTTTTTTTTAGTAAAATTTATAGTTCAAATCTATAATTGATTTTGAAAAATCAATTGTATTATTTTACATTCGTATGTATAATATAGATGGTATTGACATAGACATCGAAAGGATAGATATCGAGATAAGGAATCTCGAGCGACTGAGGAATTTAAACGAAGAGGGAGAAGCGCAAAGGGATAGAAACAAGTGGAATGTTAATTCCGTACATCAAAAAGACTACAACGAATATAAATATATTGGATATTTTGTCACTAACTGGGCTAAACTCGATGAGTTCCTATATACTTTTTGGCCTATACTACGGTTTCCTTGCGACATTATCTGTTGGACCTTCCCAAATCTTATGCATAAGAGCCTTTCTTTTGGGAGGAAATAAAAGCGGTCTCGTTTCTTTGAGTGGTTCGATGCTCGCGCAGCTAGTAACTATTTCATCAATATATTGTTCGCCAATCTATATATTGCTGTCGAAGCCACATCTGCTAACCGTGGCCGCAATACCTTACATAGTTGCATTTTGTCTAACAATGAATGACTTACCGAATTATCAGATTCTACGTCCCGTCAACTCGTTGCGCGATTCACGAGTAATTAGTTTATTTTTCAATAGTTTTTTGTTTCAAATTTTGAATCCCATTTTGTTACCAAATCCTGTGTTAGCAAGATTAACCCACCTCTTCTTCTTCCGTTATAGCACTAATTTAATCTTTGTAGTAACTAGCTTTTTAGGTTGGTTAACTGGTCACATGGCATTTAGCTACTTGTCCAAACTCCTTTTAATTCGTGTGGAAAAAGATTCGCCAATAATATATTTACTGGTAAAACGTGCTATCTATACAACTTTTAGTATTGTTTTTGTAGTAAATGCGTTGATTTATCTGGGTAGAGCTCCGGTTTCTTTTTGGACCGTAAAGTTCATGAATGAGCCCCATGATAAAGAAATGTCTTTCTGGGAAATTGCTGAATATCCAGATTTCTTGTGGTGGTTCTTCAAGCCGTGGCCTACCTCTTTTTTCGACCCCTCAAGAGGGAATCGGGGTAATCGATTCATAAGAAATAGCCGATCCGATATAAATAGTAGCTTCTACAAAGGGAAAATATCTACGTATTTCTTCAAGAAGTGTCTAAGTGATGGGAAACAGAGGTTATGCATTGCGACGTTGCCCAGCTTGTCAATTTTTGAAAAATAATTAGAGAAATCTCTAACTATAACGAGGTCCCATAAATTTGAGAGAACCCATTTCTCATATCGAGGCTGGATTTCAAAAAATTTAGTAAAAAATAGAATATTTCAAAAAGAATTATTAAGTCGAGTCAAATTATTGGATACCGGGTTTTCCTTTTCGAAAGCGATGGAAAGAAAAATTCGATTAATAGCTAGGGGTAAGAAGAGAGTACCCCACGTTTACGACCCTTTCGTGACTAATTTACGTGTGCGGATTCCAGTCCCACAAACATTTTTAACAGTAGATGAGTTAGATTTGACCATATGGAATTGGAATGAGTTAGAGACAAGGAAAAAAATTAGGAAGGGGAGGGGTGGCTCCATAACTAAAAAGAATTCTATCGAAGATTGGATTTCCGCAAAAAATCAGAAATTGAAACGGGGAAGCAGGAATCCTATGCCGTGGGAAACTTTACCAGTGAGAGCTCGACGTATGTTCCAATTTATGTTCAAAAATCGAGTTTTGTATGATTATGATGTACAAAAAATTCTAAAGAAGATCAAATCTCCGTCCGGGCCCGTTGTCACTTGGGAAGAAATAATGAACTTGGATCCCGAAGATCGGGCACTATTTCTGACTTATGTAACACAGGAAGAAAATTGCTACAAATTGGATCAAACTTTCTTATCAAAGATATTTTTGATAAGCGGTCGGAGACGCTTCTCAACTCCAAGGAAAGGGGTACGCACACTCCACAAAATTGACGATTTGGGTGCAAATATGGCTCGCAGTAACGAACTATATTTTGATACCGAGTTTGATTTCCCGGGAGCAGACGGCGATATCCGTCACAGAAAATTACGGAATGTTGGCTTCACTTTTGCAAAGGGAAAACCCAGATCAACGAAATTAGTGAAAAGATATGCAAGAATATCTGACTTCCGACGGAAATTTTTGAAGGGATCCATGCGATCCAGAAGACGGAAGACATTACTCCGGAAGACACTTCAGGAAAAAGTGCGTTCGGCTTTTTTCCTTAGATTAGTGGAAATACCACTTTTACTTCAACTACCCGTGGAGCAGTTAACGGGTTCGGAGACCGAAAAGTTGCTTACCGGCTCGAAAAAGATTACGGGTTACCAATTTGGGCAACAACTAACTCCCTTTTCATTGACGGGAAAAACTTCAAGCCAGTCGAAACTTGCTCGTTCAGCTGTAGCGGCTAGATCAGACATAGGTCCCATTCATAATGGAAGGGGTTACATGCTGGTTTTCCAGTCTAGATTTCGCAAGTTTGTAAAGTTACCTGTACTTATAGTTTCCAAAACTATTGGCCGTATATTGCTTCGGCAAAATTCCGAATGGAATAAAGACTGGATTAAATGGAAAAAGGAAATTCATATCAACTGTACGTTTGATGGTGAGGAATTTTCGCAGGATCAACTTCCCCCGCGCTGGTTGAGGGAAGGTATACAAATAAAGATTGCATATCCGTTTCGGCTAAAGCCCTGGCACTCGGCTGGAAAAAAGAAACGACTGACTCCTCGGAAAAAATATATGGAAGCTGAATTAATTGAGGATCGAAAATCAATAAATAAACAGAAGTTTAAAAAAAAGAGGCCTAGATTTACTTATTTAACTGCTTCAGGATATCAGACAGATATACCTTTTGGAAGTATCCAAAAACAACCCTCATTCTGGAAGCCTGTGAGAAAGGAACTGATTCAAATTTGCAAGGATAACTTCTCGTTAAGAACCAAGCAAGCCTATCGCTTCCTTGATTCCAAATTCAATTTGGGAAAAATATTGAAACCAAGTTTAATCTTATTGAGGAAGTTCAATCTATTTTTTAAACCCGGAGGAGTCTCAGCTGACTTCGTCTCAACTTATAATACTCGGATAAAGCCTGTACTTAGTGGCGACGCAGACGAAGTAGTGAAAATAAATTTAAATTTTGATAAAATAAATGGACGATCTGTTAATATCGTCGGGGAAGTGCAACCAGTTAGTAATATTAATAAACAATTTGTTACTCAAAAATCAACTAGTAAAGAATTTGTTGCGGATAGTGATGTAACCGGATTATCTAATCCATTAGACGAAGGGGTTAATGTAGATCAACCAGATACTGAAACAACTCAAGTTGGTAAATTAATTTTAGATTACAGATTGGAAGATACAGACCTCAGCAATTCTATAAAATTTGATGAGGAAGAATTAAAAGGTTTTAAGGAGATAATCTTCAAATTACATGTAGTGGTTGCAGAAGCAGTTGAGAAATTCATTTCCACGGCATCAATTTCGTATCTAAAAATTAACAGAGATTTCTACTACTACTTCGGCGAACTTGTCTCGTTGCGCACGCAATTAGTAAAAGTAATTAATATCACTCTTCAAGAAACAGATGTAGCTTTTTTCAGACCGAAAAGTAGATTGTCACAATTTGACAAAACTCAATCATTATCTCAAGCTTATCTCTACAATAGTATTTGGGATCTAAGTGTGGAGGAAAACTTAAACCTGAAATTATTGGCGACTGGTAGCGGGAGCAATCTTGAGGGAGGAACTGGAAGTAGCGGGAACTGGAGTGATAGTTTAACCCCTTACCAGCCTGAGCAATCTTCGGCTTATTGGGAAAATTCCTCGGGGCTTTTCGTTAGGTACGACTCAACCGTTTCAAGCCCAAGTGAAATGAGTAACTGCACAGATATCTCGTTTGGCAAGGCAACTAGCAAAATTGCAAAGAAATTTTACAATGAACACGTTTTGAACTGTATAGAAGAATGGGGATTACTAAAGAAGTTACATGATTTAGACGCAAGTAATTGGAATAAATGGTTAGATTGCTTCTCCAACTGTAACTTGCCATTGACACTGTGGTGCGACGTAGCACCTCACAGATGGAAAATTAGTTTCGATTGCTTAGACGAACTCAGTCACATTGAAGAAGAAATCGCAAGTGAACGAAAATGTCACGTCCTCCGAAATGAGTTACATAATTACTCTATATATGCCAGAAAACCCTTACTTAGGGATCGAATTATAAATTTCAGTAAGCTTCGCAAACGTAGATATCTATTACAAAGTTTTATCGATTTTGTACGAAATGGAGATGTGCAAAAATTTTCCATGCGACAAGATGCTACCGCACAAAGGTTCCATTGTAAAACTCGTATTTCGAAAATTACTAAAGTGAGGCGGAGGGGGGTGAATAGATTACCTAATTTATGCACTTCTGATTCAGAGATTACCCTTAACTCTAAGTTTGATTTGATACCGTGGCTAGTTACAGATTTTGGAAGAACAAAAAGTTCTTTCAAGAGAAAAACAAGAAGGTCCAGAGATCCTATTTTGAAGGATAATACTACATATGGCATAGTATCAGATATAACTCGTAGATTCCAAAAAGTATCCGATGAACTGTACGAAGTAATGCTAGATGAAAGAGAAGATATGGACTACCTATTTCGGTGGAAATGGAAATCTGAAACGAAACTGGAAAATTTGAGAAGTCTGACAGCTCTCACGAGAATGTTAGGAGATGATCGCGACCTCGTCACACTTTGTGCGAATACCAATGTAGATTCCGAGCTATTAGACTTATATTTCAACGCAACAACGAAACTTGGTCTTTTCTATGACCTGTCTATCCCTTCAGCTCATCGTTTATCGATATTACTTGATGATCAAAATTTGGTATACAAAATAATGAATCCATTGTTGAAATTCAAGTCTAGGTTGAGAGGCAGAGTCGGAAAACAACTATACAGGAAAATCTATAGTGATACATATATCTCAAAATTGTCACTTATAGCCGCAGAAGTCAACAAAAGGCGGTCTCATATTTATAACATTGAAGATCTCTTGCTTGCGCGACGTCGACGTGAATTCCGATTCCTTCGATCTCTGCTAATTTCGAGGTCTTCAAAACCAGGAGCACACTACTTCGACTTGAAATTTGATTCTATCTCGAAAATTGAACGGACCCGCAGTAGCAAAAAATGTGAGCCTTCGGAGCTAAGAGAAGTTCAAAGAGTTAAGCGATTCCTGTGGCCGAGCCACCGTCTGGAGGAATTAGCTTGCACCGGTAGATTCTGTTTCAACATCATTACTGGGAGCCGATTTGCAATACTTAAAATTCAAATGTATCCTATTGTTCGAAATTGACGGGAGCGGGGGGGGGGTATGAAGCGCAACACAGAGATTTGAACATGTGCATAATTAATTGAAATTATCCAAACGAAGGTAATTTCAATTAATTGCACGATATATCTAATATGAGTCGCGGCAGAAGCTGTAACTATGCGTGAAACATAGATGCCCATGCTTACTCCATGCGGTACCGCATTACACGTGAAGAAAAAAAATTGTACCTCATTTTCGTCCAAGGGGCCATTGCTGCAACTGCTAACTAAACAGTTTATAATCGACTTGAGATGGAGCAAGCAATCGTAATTATTATCATTATTACTACGGATAAATATAAATATATTGACGTGCAGCTAGTCGGTGGGAACAAAGATACTGGGTTCACCGCCTCCCAAATTTACTATTTGACTCACCAGATTTCGAAACTAAGTTCCCATCTGGAATCACACTCTGAAGACTACTCCTCCCGAAGAGGTTTGATAAAATTACTGGGTAAACGTAAGCGTCTCTTAATTTATTTATCCGATGGGAATATAGCTCTATACGCCCAAATTATAAAAAATTTAAGTATCCGAGGTTTGAAGGGGCGTTAAAATTTTGATATTTTGACATGTCGTAGTTGGCGCAACTTCTTCTGGCGAAGCTAGATCCCATGATATTTACTGAAAAGGAAATGATTTACGGGTATGCATCTTAAAGAACTAGATCCAGTTACAGTAAGCATGGGCCCCCATCACCCATCTATGCATGGTGTTCCTCGACTTGTTGTCGTCTTAGATGGTGAAAATGTTGTTGATTGCGAACCAATCCTGGGATATCTGCATCGGGGGATGGAGAAAATTGCTGAGAACCGGACGACTTTGCAATACCTGCCGTACGTAACAAGGTGGGATTATCTAGCTACCACGTTCACCGAAGCAGTAACGGTTAATGCACCGGAGAGGTTGGCAAATATTCAAATACCCGCGAGAGCTAGCTATATACGTGTAATCATGCTCGAATTAAGCCGGATAGCTTCGCATCTGTTATGGCTTGGGCCATTTCTGGCAGATATTGGTGCGCAAACTCCATTTTTCTATATATTTCGAGAAAGAGAAATGATTTATGACTTGTTTGAGGCTGCTACCGGCATGCGAATGATGCACAACTATTTCCGCATCGGAGGAATTGCCGCGGATTTACCTTACGGATGGGTAGATAAATGTCTAGACTTCTGTCACTATTGTCTTCCGAAAATTCATGAATATGAACGATTAATTACAAGGAATCCTATTTTTTTAAAACGAGTAATGGGGATAGGTTTCATCAGCAGACAAGACGCTATCAGTTGGGGTTTATCTGGACCTATATTACGAGCCTCGGGAGTTCAATGGGATCTCCGTAAACTCGACCACTACGAATGTTACGACAACCTGGATTGGCAAATCCAATGGCAAGAAGAGGGAGATTCCTTAGCTCGTTATTTAGTACGAATTGACGAAATGAAGGAATCGATAAATATTATTAAACAGGCGCTGAAACTTCTTCCGGGAGGTCCATATGAAAATTTGGAGGGTCGACGTCTTGTCCAACAAGAAGGAGAAATAGACTGGGGTGGCTTCAACTACCAATTCGTTGGGAAGAAGTCTTCTCCCACTTTTAAATTGCCTAAACAGGAGCATTACGTAAGAATAGAAGCCCCTAAGGGAGAATTGGGAATCTTTTTGGTTGGGGATGGCGGCGTCTTTCCTCGGAGGTGGAAGATTCGTCCACCTGGTTTCATAAATTTGCAAATTCTTACTCAACTAATAAGAGGAATGAAGCTCGCAGATATCACGACAATATCAGGTAGTATAGACATCATTATGGGAGAGGTTGATCGTTAAAATGGCAACAATTGATATCGAAATTTACAGGAAACAATTAGTTGAATTAGTTAATGAGTTAGAAGTTGCAACAAATTCCTTTGAATCAATTTGGATTTTAGTTTCTACCCTTACTTTAGTTACGGGAGTCACGGTAGGAGTATCGGTAATCGTGTGGCTCGAACGAAAGGTGTCTGCGGGGGTACAGCAGCGTATCGGACCAGAATATGCAGGTCCACTGGGAATTACTCAATCTCTTGTAGATGGAATCAAACTTCTATTAAAGGAAGACGTCATTCCATCCAAAGGTGATGCCTGGTTATTTACCGTTGGACCAGCCGTTGCGGTCACACCAGTCCTAGTAAGTTACCTGGTAATACCCTTTGACCAAGCTATTATCTTATCCGATCTGGCTATAGGTGTTTTCTTCTGGATCGCCGTTTCAAGTGTCGTACCTTTGGGTCTTCTCATTGCAGGGTATGCCTCGAATAACAAATACTCTTTCTTAGGTGGTCTCAGGGCTGCCGCCCAATCTATCAGTTACGAAATACCCCTGGCCTTGTGTATATCACCTGCATCCCTACGTGCGATTCGCTAAACATAAGTAATAAATAAGAACTTCTAGCTATTAGTAAATAGTATGGAGATATTGTTAAATAGTAAACCAAATAGTTATTTGGGTGAGATCAAACGGCGTTTTCGCAGTTATGAGTTCAAATCCCATACCCCATGTACGGGCGTAGATGTATATCCGAGCGGTAGATGCCGCACCCCAGGTCTAGGAGCCATCCTGGCTTGACGCGGGAACAGATAGGCATTTTTTCTTTTGACTTCCTCTAGGATTAGATAGGGGTGAGCGGTAAGAAACACCAATATGCGCAAGAGGTTCGTGAAGCAGAGGGGGGTTTGGTAATAATCTAGGGGCAACTTGAGCACCAAGATACCTAAAGAGTTGAAAATTTTTATCTGCTTCTACCAGTATCTCCCCACATGAGGTAGACTCAGCCTCGGTAGGGACAGCTGAGTAGTGCATACAAGAAATTTCAGTCTCGAGTATAGTCCCGTTCACTGTGACGATAACCACTTGGAACGAAGTAACCCCCACGATAGTTTCGGTGATCAAAAAATCAATCATGAGCTTTTTCTTTTATTTCTAGTTTGGAACTTGGTACAACAGGCACATCGCCAAACTAGTCCCTCTTATTTTCATTTTCAGATGGAGTTAAAAGTAATTTCATTTTTTCTATTTAGAGATGACAAAGATATATACATCGAACTTGATAAGTTTTGCAAAAGATCGCAATTTACGAAAAAGAAATAGATGAGGTTGAGATAGATTCGGAAGCAACTACTCTGTCGCGGCAAACGGAATCCCATTAATTTGAATTGGCAATTTCCATTTCAGTGACAGATAACGACCACGCGCCATGACTTCATCTTTATCAAATTGATGAGGAGCCGTATGAAACTCCAATTTCATGTACGGTTTTGAATTAGAGGCGGGGGGTGCCGTCGACTACCCTTATCTGGTAGCTTGAGTACAGTTGATATAGTGAAGACACAATCCAAATATGGTTTTATGGGATGGAATCTGTGGCGTCAGCCCATAGGGTTCATAGCTTTTTTTATTTCGTCATTAGCAGAATGTGAGAGACTGCCATTTGATCTGCCGGAAGCGGAAGAAGAACTAGTTGCGGGTTATCAAACCGAATATTCGGGAATAAAATTTGGTCTATCTTATGTTGGTTCTCACTCAAATTTGTCGGCTTCCTCGCCATTTGTAACAATTTCACATTTGGGTGGATGGGATTCCTCAATTCCTTTCTTCGAAAATCTTGGACAGGATTCTTTATTTTCAGATTCTAGCAGCGAGTCGTTCGATGTGTTGGGACCGGGGCTGGGTATCATCACTACATTACCAAAATCTTATTTATTTATATTTATCTCTATTTTAACAAGATGGACTTTGCCTAGGGTAAGAATAGATCAATTACTAGATCTTGGATGGAAATTTCTTTTGCCTATTGCTTCGGGAAATTTATTGCTGACAGCCTCGTTTCAACTTTTGCTAATAAGCTAGGCCTCCCCTGCCCTACTTCAGTTTTAGTTTAAGTCAAATCTTTTTAATTTATTAACAAGGGAGGGAAACAAATATGCTGTTTGTTTCTTTTCTTCCCGTACATATAAGATTATATGTACGTAAAAATAAGTAGCAGGTTGGGTTCATTTATTCTATGTTTTCCACACTAATTGAATTTCGGAGTTACGGGCAACAAGCCGTAGAAGCTGCAAAATACATAGGTCAAGGCTTCGCGGTTACTTTAGATCACTCAAATCGTTCACCCATAACTGTCCAATATCCGTATGAGAAAATTTTATCATCCGAACGATTTCGTGGACGTATCCATTTCGAATTTGACAAATGTATTGCCCGCGAAGTATGTGTTCGAGTATGTCCGATCAATCTGCCGGTTGTAGATTGGATCTTGCTGAGGGACATCAAGAAAAAACGATTGAAAAGCTACAGCATCGATTTCGGAGTTTGCATCTTTCGCGGAAACTGTGTCGAATACTGCCCAACAAATTGCTTGTCAATGACTGAAGAGTATGAACTTTCCAGTTATGATCGTCATGAACTAAACCAAGATCAAACGGCTTCGGGGCGTTTACCTCTTTCTACATCTCAAGATGTTTCAATTCAAGTGCTTTCGACTTCGTCAAATTTCTTATCCGGAAGCCAGAACCTTTTGGGGTGAAAAACTTAATATTTAATTAGTAACCTGTAATTTAATTGGATAGTTTGAAAGGTGATTTTACTTATTTGGTTATTTGTAACTGAAAGAAGAAGAAGAAGCACGAAATATAGGTAGAAATCTCATGAAATATTTAAGTACTTGTGTCCAACGAATCTATCTAAATTAATTCATGAATTTATTTTATCACTAATAGAATCAGGTATTCTACTGGGAAGTTTGGGCGCGACATCATTTGCTAACGTGGCTCATTCTGCTTTCTCTTCGGGACTGGTTTTCACCCGTATATCTTTATTATACTTCGTATCGAATGCTGATTCCGTAGCTGCCGCACAACTGCTTGTCTATGTAGGAGCTATAAATGTATTAATTGTGTCTGCTGTAATGGTTACCGAGAAACCGATGCGATCCGGTTCTACTACTCGGGGCGTGGGGTACTTCACCGCTTCGGGAGCCTGCGGAGTGCTCTTTCTGGCGTTGGTTAATACAATTTCTAATACGAAATGGTTTGATATCAGTTTTGTTAATCAATCGGAGATCCTTTCGGCAGGTAAACCCACGGTCGATACCCACCAACTCGGGTATAAATTACTGAGTGAGTTTCTAGTTCCGTTTGAGCTTCTTTCAATACTTCTTTTAGTTGCTTTGGTGGGAGCAATTAACCCAGCGCGTGACGGGGACACAATTACAACTGATAAGAAATCATCTTCTTCATCATCTCGCAACAATTCCCCATTTTTTTGATTAAACCTAATTTCCTCGAAAATAAAAAGATAGAAAATTTGCTAAAAATTTGACTTACCAAACTCTTTGGGGAGAACTTTAATAAATCATGTTTGAACACGGACTAATTTTAGCTGCCTACCTCTTGTGCGTCGGATTTATCGGCCTAATTACGAGTAGAAATATGGTTAGGGCACTTATGAGTCTCGAGTCAATTTTTAATGCAGTTAATTCAAATTTTATTACATTTTCAAATTTATTAAAAGATCGGCAGGCGGGGGGGGAGCTATTTACCATATTCGTGATAGCCGTTGCGGCTGCCGAGGCTGCCACCGGGTTAGCTACTGCTCCTTCTCCTCAGAGAAATAGAAGATCTACTCGTATCGATCAATTTAATTTGTTAAAATGGTGATTAATAAATAGATGAAGTGATTTTATCAATCTAATCAATTTTTTTTTTTTCATTATCTCTATCTATTAAATTGTTTGTATACCTTCCTCCATATTATGTATTACAAATAGTCAACTTATTCTTCAAAAAAAAAGGGGGGGGGCAGGCTTTCAAAAAGCCAATGGGATCCAATCAGATAAATTGAAAAAGAAAGAGAAATGTTTTACTCGATGAGAAGAGGTAGGTATCTGCGTAAGGGACGAAGATAATAAAGTATCATTTCAACCTTTTTACTAGAAAAAAAAAAAAATTGGTACACGAATTTGATAGGAGTAAGTAAACTCAATGGCACATTCAGTGAAAATCTATGACACATGTATCGGTTGTACCCAGTGTGTGAGGGCGTGTCCCACGGATGTGTTAGAAACGATACCCCGGGATGGGTGCAAGGCGAATCAGATAGCCTCTGCTCCTAGAACAGAAGATTGCGTAGGTTGCAAAAGATGTGAATCTGCTTGTCCAACAGATTTTTTGAGTGTACGCGTCTATCTAGGGGCTGAAACCACCCGCAGTATGGGTCTAGCCTACTAGCAACGAAACAAAAAAATTTAGTTACTCAATTATTTTGACTTGTACTCGAAGCTTCAGGATTATGAAGTCCGAGTACGAGTCGTTGTAATTGGCCCACACAGTTCCCCTTGTATCAGAAATTATTTTCTATTAATTATTTTTTATTCATGATGAGTAATGTACCTCGGCTAACAACGATCGTTCTCTTTCCAATTTCTGCCAGTTTCTCGCTTCTAATTCTGCCTCGTGATGGAAACAGAATAATTCGATGGTATACTCCGGGAATCTGCATATTGGAATTCTTGCTGATTACTTATATTTTTCATTGCCACTTTCAATTTGATTTCCAACCCATCCAGTTAGTAGAGACGTTCAACTGGATAAACTCCATTAATTTCCATTGGATATTAGGTATCGACGGACTTTCCATGAGTCTTATTTTACTTACGAGTTTTGTAACCACTTTGGCAACCTTAGCGGCTTGGCCGATTACTCGTAATACACGGCTATTCCATTTCTCGATGTTAGTTATGTATAGCGGTCAAATTGGATTGTTTGCTTCCCGCGACATCTTACTTTTTTTCTTCATGTGGGAGCTAGAACTGATTCCAGTCTATTTACTTCTATGCTTATGGGGCGGGAAAAGACGTTTATATTCGGCCACGAAATTTGTCTTATACACGGCTGGTGGCTCCATCTTCCTCTTGGTAGCAGCCTTAGCCACGAGTTTTTATGGAAACGAGGTACTCTCTTTCGACATTCAAGCTTTGATGAGTAAATCATACCCTATAACGTTGGAAATTGCTCCCTATTTAGGTTTTTTAATTGCCTATGCGGTAAAATTGCCGATATTTCCCTTTCATACTTGGTTGCCGGACACTCATGGGGAGGCACATTACAGCACATGCATGTTACTAGCTGGGATATTATCAAAAATGGGAGGATACGGACTGATTCGAATCAATTTGGAATTACTGATCCATGCGCATCTTTTCTTTCGATCATGGCTGATATTGCTCGGAGCAATTCAGATTGTATATGCTTCTCTAGCTTCTATGGGTCAGCGTAATCTCAAGAGAAGGATAGCCTACTCGTCAATTTCCCATATGGGTTTTGTAACAATCGGAATTGGTTCCGTGACAGACGCAGGTATTAATGGAGCCATATTGCAACTAATTTCCCACGGCTTAATTGGTGCGGCGCTATTTTTCCTCGCGGGCACCTGCTACGATAGAACGCGTACCTCCCTTCTTGATGAATTGGGGGGAATAGCAACCTCGATGCCTAAACTATTTACCTTATTTAGTGCATTCTCGTTGGCATCTCTCGCATTACCAGGAATGAGCGGTTTCGTATCGGAATTATTGGTATTTCCAGGAGTTATCACCAGCAAGCAATACTCATTTTTATTTAAAGCAGGAATTACAGTGTTAGAGGCAACTGGTGCAGTATTGGCTTCCATCTACTTATTATCCATGTTACGCCGGATGTTTTATGGTTACAGGTTGTCTAATGAATCAAATCCTTATTTAATTGATTTTGGTCCAAGGGAGGTATTCACCTCGACTTGTCTCCTTCTACCAGTACTAGGTATCGGTTCATATCCAAATTTAATTTTACCTTTACGGAATAGTGAAGTGCTCTCAATATTGTTTTCATATTCAGCTATGAGGTGAAGGTGTAGGAAAAATCTGACTTAACTAAATCACATCCTATTAAGTAAATTAATACAAGAAGATATGATTTCATCTTGATTCTTACTCAATAGAGTAGCTTGTTAATTCTAGCTGTAGCAATGATACTTACTTGTGTACACCCATCATTTCCCAACTGCTTATGTTTGCAACCGCTAGAATAAGTTGAAGTAAACTGGGATAGAGAAACAAAAACAGACAAACAAGTAGAGACAGTTCTGCTCATCTATTAACTGTTTGTTTTTGTTTCCCTCTCTTGTAACTATTTATTCTCCACCAATTTTTATTTTATCTACTCGGTGAAGTCAAAAACCTAGTAAACCAAATGTTTCTACATTAGCCATCCGTAGTTATGTAATCCAACTCCCAACAAGTTGACTCCCGAGAAGCAAATCCAAACTAAGGAGAAACCTGTTGATGCTGCCGCAGCTGGCCCCTCTCCCATCCATCTGTTAGTTATTTTAGTGTGAAGGTAAGTAGCGTGTATCGGCCGAGTTACTAGCGCCCAGGTTTCTTTAGGGTCCCAGCTCCAATAAGATCCCCGAGCTTCATTAGCCCGCACTGCTCCGGAAAGTATACCAATGGTTAGTAAAGGGAACCCCAAACTTATGATTTGGTACGTCCATCTATCTAATCGATTAATTAATTGACATTTTTTTGAATTTGGAAGTGATGGATAAAGGAAACTCCGTACATCAGTTCTGCTGGGAGTGCTCAATTTCAATGAGGTGCTGCAGTAATTGTGTCTTGAGTCGAAGATGCGATAATTTCTCGTCTCACTGTGATAAATACTCGGTGGAGGTATTGCCGACGAAGATCCGCACAGCAGGGTTGCATGACTCAGTAGCATCGTAGTTACATGCATCATCGACCGATGAGACTGCGAGGCAGGTACTAATCGCGTGGATTGCCGCATCCCTTCGGGGAGACCTAAAGTAGCGAAGGCGTGAGTTAGCATAGCACTCGGCGCTGTAATTGCACCCGACAACCCATTCTGATTTCTGACTTCCAACATTATGTATGATAAAGAAAAGCTCCATGAAAGAAACATCGACGACTCGTACAGGTTGCTCAGTGGTAGGTGCCTAGTTTGGAACCATCGAGTTACTGAAAGCTCCGTCGTACAAAGGAAAGCAATTGCCACACTACTCTTGCTAAGTCTCCCTAGACTATCAAATTCGTAAAATAAAGTGATCAAATTTATCGAAGTGGCAGAAAGAAGCATCAAAAACGAAATGTGGATAAAAGCGCGTTCCATATAGATATACATCGTAATGAAGGAAAACCAGTAAATCAATCCAACTTGATTTGATAATCTTTAAATCAATTGAAACCGAAGTAATATTTTTCTTTTTTTTTTTAACGTAAAGAGGGATGAGATTACCGCTTCCACAACTTAAATAGAAATTATTACCTAATTTTCATTGATTTGAAAAGTATCCTTAACCAGATCTAACATATATATTACAAAAAGATCTATCTGCATATTGATAGGTAGTTTCCATTTACCAATTTAAGATGTAGAAGTAAAAATTGGAAAGTTTTAAAATGCCGCTACTCGGATTCGAACCGAGATGCTCTGGCACTGCTTCCTAAGAGCAGCGTGTCTACCTGTTTCACCATAGCGGCTTTTCCGTTTTAGTATATATATATGCAAAATTATTTTATACTAGTTTGGAGTGGTACGTCAACATCTACTCGCGTGAGATGTGGAAAATTTGGAGGTATACTAGCAAAACGTATTGAAAGTGACGAGATAGAGAGGGGCTCCCTCGGAAGGGAAGGGGTCGCTACACCAGCTAGGGTACTAACTTAGCAAATGATTTATGAGGTGAGGTGGTATTGGCACTAGTATATAACGCCATAAAAATAGAAATTGATATATATTTATGTATATCTATACACATACAACGGAATATGGCGCAGTTTGGTAGCGCGCCATCTTGGGGTGATGGAGGTCACAGGTTCGAATCCTGCTATTCCGAATGGACATGGAGTAACCGGGTCTATGGAGAAGTACTAGGTAGATTTAGTGCTTTTACAGACATAGATAGGCAAGCAATTGACGAACTAAAATCATCTGGAAGTGTTTCGTCATCTCAAGTCCTGTAATATAAGCTCCGAAAGAAAAAAAAAGCAAAAGATGAATATTTCTAACTACTTATTTTCTTTCGGAGTCGTTTATCTCGCCCCCGCCCACACCTCAATAAAATGTAGTCCTCTATCTTCTTCTGTTATCTTGATTTCTATCTGTCCTCATTTATCGACATCAAATAGCAGCTATCCATTATTTAATTGTTAACTCTTGCATTAGCAAACCTGTTTCACGTTTCAATCTTTTGTCTGCTGAGCTCAATATTTGCTAGTCAAGTTTACTTACGTTATAGTTTGGGTAAAAAATGATCGACGAGTATCGAAACAGTTAAACAAAATACTTTGAATTCCTGGTGAAGTATTTCATACTACGAAAGTATAGTTTATGTCAACCTAAATTGTACTAGTACTGGCTGGTGTCATACCACCCCCTCCCGTTCCGAAATTCCTTATCCAGTCATTTAGTTTATATCTAAATACGTATTATATATACGTCTTTTTCGGTGGAAAAAAAAAAGATACTCCTAATTTCTCTGCGAATCTCTTTTTTCCGTCATATAGTAAAAACTTTTCGAACGACCAGTTAATACAGACTGGGCCAAAGAAAAAGCCTTTGACGCTACCTTTGCAGGTCCAGTTTTCCATGCGCGATTATGAATTTTCTTCTTCGATCTGGAGGTTCTTTTCTTAGGGACTGCCATATATCTATCACTTTTTTGCAAGTAACTTAAAATTATGTTGATACGTATCGATAGAGTAGATATAATAAGAGAAAAACTAAATATAAATGAGCGCAAACGAGGATAAATAAAAAAACCATGAAGTTCTATGTTGCTATGCCGATTTTATAAGTATCTACTTCTTGACTCAATATGAAAAGCTAGCTAAAATCTGTTTAGGTCTTTGCCACCAAAATCAATGGAATCAGCCACGAATCGAGTCGCATTTTCTCTATATCCAAAAGTTCGTCATTTTTTCTTTTTAGAGTGAATCCGCTGTATCACTAGTTTTTTCTTGAAACAACCATGTAAGATTCTGCCTCTGACAGCTGCATAATCCAACCACGGATAGCCAAAATTGATGCCAGATCCATGACGAATAAGTAAAACCCGATTTATCGATATTTTCATATTGGACGTCAACGAGTGTCGAACCGGAGCGAAGTGCTGAGCATCGTAAAATCTTCCCTGTTCTACTCGGAGTTGTTTACCGCCGATGTCAATTACTGCATATTTATTCATTTTAATTTTCTCTTTTTATATCTCCGTTTTATTTTTAATACTAAAGAAAAAAAACAATGAGGGTATGATTTGCAAACCTATTCAAATTCGAATCATCTGAAATAAGTATCTCGGGCATCTTCAAATATTGTCAAGTTTTTTATATATTTTTAAACATAAAAATGAAAAAACCGTACAGATGAAATTTATCGTCTAATTAAACATTAATTAAATAATTAGCATATATTCTATTTTATATTGTTCCCAGATTTTTATTTTTGACTCCTAATCAGAAGAAGTTGAAAACGATAACAAATTTAATTTAGATTTAATACGCCCGTGGAACTTTCAAATAAATATGCTTTTATTATCCCTCTGTGTCCGTTGATAGCTTCTTGTTTGACCGGATTTATTTCATTTTTCTTTCCGAAAGCAGCAAGAAGCTTACGCCGTCCGTGCGCTGCAATCAACACCTTTTCGTTAGCCATCGCTATGTTTGTTTCTTTCTCATTATTTTGGAAACAGGCTGCGACTCATTCCATCCAGCAGTATTTGTGGGCCCGGATTCCGAGAAGTGATTTCCATTTGAAGATAGGTTTTCTGATTGATCCTCTTACTCTTGCTATGGCAATATTAGTTACTACCGTGGGTATTTCAGTGATGGTTTACAGCGATAGTTACATGTGTCACGACTAGGGATACGCACGTTTTTACGCTTACCTAAGTTTATTTACCGCGTCAATGTTGGGGTTAGTTTCTAGTCCCAACCTGATACAGGTTTACGTATTTCGGGAATTAGTTGGAATGCGTTCTTACTTGTTAATAGGTTTTCGGTTTGCGAGATCGAGTGCCGCAAATGCTTGTCAGAAAGCTTTTGTGACCAATCGCGTAGGAGATTTCGGGTTGCTGCTGGGTATATCAGGCATCTACCGGATAACTGGTAGTTTCGAGATTTCTGAATTGTATGACTGATTTATCGAATTAAGTAGCAGCGGCGTTATCAATCCGATCTTTGCTAATACGGTTGCCTTTTTATTTTTTCTAGGTCCGGTTGCTAAGTCTGCCCAATTTCCACTTCACGTATGGCTACCAGATGCCATGGAAGGACCTACGCCCATATCGGCTCTTACTCACGCAGCTACTATGGTGGCCGCCGGAATTTTCTTAATAGTTCGAATTTTCAACTTTATTTCGATATTACCTGCAGCCATGTATGCTATCTCCTGGGTAGGCGGAGTAACAACTTTGTCAGGTGCCACATTGGCTCTTGCTCAGAAAGACCTAAAAAGGTGTCTGGCCTATCCTACCATGTCTCAGTTAGGATATATGGTATCAGCTTCGGGTATCGGCGCTTCTCAATCCGCCTTGTTTCATCTCATTACACATGCTTATTCGAAAGCTTTGTCATTTTTGGGCTCTGGTTCAGTTATTCATTCCATGGAAGAGGTGGTCGGATACTCTCCTAGTAGAAGTCAAAACATGTTTCTAATGGGTGGATTACGGAAACACATGCCAATTACTGGAATTACCTTTCTTCTAGGCACCCTTTCTTTATGTGGCATACCCCCGCTATCCTGCTTCTGGTCTAAGGATCAAACTATTACCGAAAGTTGGCTGCGCTCCCCTTATCTTGGGTTGACAGCTTCTATTACGGCAGGACTTACCGCGTTTTATACGTCTCGTATTTACCTTCTAACTTTTGAAGGAAATTTTCGTGCTAATCAGATAAATTACATCGGTTTTGATACTTTCTTCCCATCTGAAGTTACTATCACTTCGTGGGGTGGGGCCCAATCGGAATCGTTTACCAAACAGACCTATAATAATTTTATATCCATAACAGATATGGAACGAAATGAAGTGACAGAAACGATAAATTCTCTGACCGCCCATTCTCCTGCGGGGGACCCCACTTGCGAAGAGGCAATTCAAACCTTTTCTGGGCAAAATTTGCTACATCCCCGAGAATCAAATTTTTGTATGGTATTGCCTCTGATTATTTCGGCGATACCCACTGTATTCGCTGGATTGGTAGGAGTTTATCCAATTCAAAAAGGAGCTGGTATGGACCTCCCGTTTGACTGGCTGATTTCTCTTCCGTCTCTCTTCGAAATTAATAAACATTTTGAAAATTTGACGGAAATATTAATAAGCTCAACCCCTCTACTGATTCTATCTCTCATTGGGTTCTCAATTTCCTACAAAGCTTATGGGCAAGTTGATAAACTTGTCAATACAGAAATTTCTGGAAAATTCATAAGTAAAAATTTATTAAATACTTTTTTATTTTGGACCAAAAATTGGTCTACAAATCGGGGTTATATCGATTATTACTACAACATCTACTTCACACGGGGCGTAATCCTAATTAGTAAGCTTGTTTTGCATTTTGATCAATGGGTAATTGATGGATTTATTAACGGAACTGGCACATCAAATCTCTTCAGTGGAGAGGGTATACGACGCGGAAAAAATGGTAGAATATCTCAATATCTATTTGGATTAATTATTGGAACTATTTCCCTGATGCAGCTAGTTGTTGATTTTCCGATTCCGCCCTTGCCGTAAGCTGCTACTTTCGTTTCGCGAAGCTCCAATTCGTGTTCATTTCTCCCGACTATTGTTCATCTTCCCCATCTTTATCTTTCTTATTTTTGCTACTTCTATTTCTCAAAGATATTACTTCTTCCTATGAGGTAGGAGAATCCTGCGGCTATTCTACTATGCTTCTTGGAGGGGGGGGAATAGGAAGTACTAATTGGTGACCGATCGATACAGATCGTGGGGGGCTTGTGGGGTTGATCTCGACCTCGATCGGTTGCCCCCCCCCTCTCCCACGATTCGGGTACTCTTCCATTCAAATGGGATTGCCACTGCCGCCGCCTCCTCCTATAATGGGAGTTAGGGTGTACGCGAAGTCTACTTCACAAAATGTCGGAGAAAGCTTAACGTCTTACAGATTTAGAAGCGACTCAAAGAACAAAGGAACAAAGGTCTTTGAGTGCGTATGAGACTGAATCCCCTACCACTTTCCTCGGTAGCTCAGCGGTAGAGCGGTCGGCTGTTAACCGATTGGTCGTAGGTTCGAATCCTACCCGGGGAGATTCGTTCGAATCTACGTCAATAATTCCTGGTAATTGGGTAGTTGTGTTTCCCACATATGCCAAATCAAATTGTGTTGGACCATGACCCACCAACCAGTGAATGATTCACTATCGTGCTTATTTCCAGCTCTAACAATTGAGGAAAGAAAAAGATTTGTACGTTCTTACCCCCCCTCGAATACCCCCGAGGCGAGGACCCTGCCTATTAACTATTAAAAGGTTTTGGGGGTCCCCCCTTCAATTCCGGTGTATCGAATGATTGAAATGAGCGAATCAATAAGTCATCTGGGGAGGGGACTAAATCCACAATTTTAGAAAGGATCTATTCCAAGCGTGATGTTAAGAAGCTGTTTTGCAAAATCCCTATGGAATAAGCTATTGCCCTTTCTCAATCTTCTTTCTAAGCAGAAAGACTCATATAGAAAATGGCCTTCAGTTCCTTAACTATTTGATATGCTACGATATAATTATTTATATCAGTAAAAGTAAAATATAGATCTTCCTTTTACTGAATTTGGCTTATAATTATATCGCTAGAGATCTAGACAGAATGAAGGGTATCTAAGATTTGTTCTATGAACTTTCATGAACAAAATTGTTTCGTCGTTTGATCCAGTGACGCCCCACCAAACCGGAACGGATGGGATAGATATTAATAAATTTCAAGCAACATATTATAGATAAGAAAATCCTGAAATGGGCAACGGTTTCGCCTCATCCATTTGTTTCTATGAACCAGAAGCCTAAACCGAATAAATCGCTCTGGAAAATCTTCTGCCACCACGTAGGAATCAAAGCGAGCGGGACTAAATGTCTGCGGATATTGCAGATGTATATCCATAGAGGAAATTTCTTTGACGTATTCGGAATCTCGCTCCTCTTCATCCAAAGGGAGATTATTCCACCGCTTAATAGATGAGTTAGGTTTCAATTTTGGATTATCTTCACTATTATCTCCACTATTATCTCCACTATTATCTCCATTATTATCTTCACTATAGAGAAAGAAATTTCTAATTTTTTTATTTGACATTTTATTAAGGTGCTGCCTTCTCATACCGTAAATGGTGTAAAGCCTCCGCGCCAGTTTTTTCGTCGGCAACAAGCTGCGACGCGAGGAAGGAATGTTAGGATCTGGCTGGAACAGAAGCATGGGGTCCCAGATGAAGCGCCCCCCGAAGAGTCGAGTCGTTTCATCTAATCGATTACAGTGTGTTTCGTATTCATTAGATGAGTCGCCGGATATTCCCAATTCGAGAAATTGCTCGCGTAACAACATATTATCCAACCGGTTTTCCAATCTTTTAACAAATTTATCTGTCACATTAGTCGCAGATTTTTCAAAACTAAATAGATATCCGCTTTTATCACACCATTTACTCTTGTCACCCTTAATCTTATTGAATTCGAAATCTTGTTGGGGTATATAATTCCGATTTTGGTAAAGAAGAATTAAATTATACAAATGATTGGGTTCAGATGATACCCTCATCAATTCATAAGCCCCGCTTCGCAGGAAACGGAGACGCCAAGCCTTATGGGACCAAGTGATCTCGCGCGACACTTCCGTCGGACTTGAGTTTATTAGTTCGGGTGACTGTTGCAGTTCGAAGTCGGTTAGACTGCTAAATCCTCCCTTTCTCATAAATTTAGAAGAACGACTTGGAGAGGTTACACCTGAACAATACTTGGATTTACCGATAGGAACGGAAAGGGAAAGACTACTACCGCGTCGACTTCCGTCTCTACAAATTTCTGAACGTGAGAAATTAGTCGAGAGGTTTTCTAGTACACCACAAGCTAGGTTCAAGTCATTCTCTACGAGTTTGTCAATAACAATGAAATTTTCTTTCTCTCTCATATCCATTTGGAGCGAATCGCGAGCTACTAATCCAGCTAGTATCCCTAGGATATGCGAAAATAGAGTGAATTCGTTAAATGTTGACTCGGTTATTGAAGGTTCCACATACCAGTTAGACAGATAATAAAATCGCATCTTTAACGCGTTACGACCAATATATGTATTCGTGAGATAAGTATCTATCAAACTATTCTTTGAGGTAGCTTCCGCTATTTCGTGAGAAAAGATGTCCCATTCGGAACCGGATTCTATCCCATTGCCCATATCACTAGCAGTCGAATGTTGTCTATGCAAAGCTAATTCAATTGCGTCGCTACATATAATCTTACTTCTTTTGGAAGTACCTATTAATAACGCCTCATTAGCAAGGAGGAATAAATCTCGTCTACTATAACCCGTAGTTCCAGACCCAGTACCTTCAATAAGAGGAAGGGACGAATTAGCCCCCATTTCGCAACCTTTTATACGTAATAGAATTGATAAATCTTTTTGACGTTGATACCCGTTGGATTTTCGAAAGTTTATCAATTAATTTAACCGGTTCGGAGCTATTGGAGCTGGATCTATCCTCGCAGGTACGTGAGTCGTAGCGATAACAACATTCTTGCGCATGTTAGAATTGCCGCGCCTGTCACCAATACTTTTCAATATTTGGCAAAGTAAGAATTTGGGATCAGCTTCTAGCTTATGATACGAACGATGAATATTCAATTCATGAATATCTTGAATCCATAGTGTACAGGGAGACATCTCTTTCGCCATTTCAAAAACGAAATTTAATCGGTGTACGCTTTCTTTCGAAATGAAATTTCCACGTACATTATTGAAAAAGGATCGGTTGTATATCAGCTTTTTCATTGGTAGTTTCACCACTGGAAAGTAGGAATCGAATGCTACATCTCTAATAATGGAAGATCGGCCAGTTTCTATGGGTCCTACTAGCAAAATTCCTTTAGATGGTAGTAATCCCGATTGGAGTGAGATAGGTATGTCATGACATGGCATATTTAGTAGACTGCCTCTTCGTCTCGTTGTTACTGAAAATAGAATATTTCTCTCGAGGGCGGAAAAAGACCACTTCTCCGCAGGATCCAACTTACGGATCTTGTGACTCAATAGATCATTTCGCCAGAATTGACGTAAGTATGCCAAAACATTAGATCTCTCTTGTGGATAAGGTTCATGAGAAATCTCGTTGCTCAATAAATCATAATTAGAGTTCAATTTCGACACATACCTATAAAGAATTTTATTCGTCACTAAATGTTGAGTCAGTAGTTCTTTCTTACTATCTAGGATATCGGGGCTTTCTTTATGAAATATCCATGAATCAATTTCATCTTTCACAAAGAAGAAAAAGATTATATTATTTATATAATTCAAGAATCTATTCAAAGAATAGATTAATAGATCTCTCGTTGACATTTAGCTTGTCGAAGGGGAATGCATTACCTCTTTCAAATAGGATCCACGCGTTGGGTCTGTCAAATATTCAATAGTATTGAAACGTTTCCATAAATGAAAGGAATTGGAACCCGAAACGGCAGACAAAGGGTGTTTGAATAATGCAAGAACAATTAATACTGAAAGAATGAAGTAATGGGAGATAGACCTAGTGGAAAATTGAGATACTGACCATCCTCCCGAATGTAAAATCTCCGCTTCATCAGGAATTTCTTCGAAAATAAGAAGACCTATCTCGGATACTATAGTATTGATAGAATCGTTGTCGAATCTCAATCCTAGGCTTTGCAGTCTTTGGGATAAATAGGCTTTCGCACCATCTACTACATCTTCAGCCATTCTTTTATAAATTCTAGGAAAGTTATGATTTGAGTCATAACTTATTTTAAGTCCTATTTCTGGATATGTTTCTCTAATCAGGTCGTAAAAGTATTTCCACCAGGTGGGGGTAAAAAACCAAGGTATGTAATCTCTAAATAAGCTCCATTTTTCACCGATATTGTCTTTCCAAAAGATCCAAGAGATCTTATATCTGTTCAAATCTTTTAATAATTCATTGAAATTGATAAAGTTGGATGGACGAATAGCCTCCCTCCGTATAGATTGATCCGCAAAGTCCGTATCTTCGTACGCAACCTCTTTTCCAATCGATTCTGCTATAGATCTCGATGTTACATCGTTGCATAATGGGAGTCTTAGCGACCAATAAGATGTTTCCAACTCTTCCGGTTCCCCAAAATACTTAATAGACAAATTCTTCTGATAGACTCGATCCAATACCAGATTCTTGAGACGAGGTTGGGGTTGCCGATCCGACGACGAATCGGAGTTTATCGACGTTTTCTCCAAAGAAACTCCATCGCTACTGCACGAATATAGAAATGACCCTATCGTTTCACGAGGAGATAAGTTCAAACCCGCCAGTAACCTCTTCAGATCCGAAATAGAGTTGGAAAGTCCATCTGAATGAGTGACTAATGCTGTGGATTCATGCAGATTAGATAAAATAAATTGAATTGGTGTGAGTACGTGACCAGCAACCTCCCCCGCTGTTTGTTTCGATAAGTTGGATGACAACGAATCCGACAATTGGGGATGAATAAATGAGATGATATTAGATGAGATGGTTTCATCTTCGGAGCCCACATAGAAGTTTTCTAAGACGTTGAGATAACTACTGTTGCATCTCCCAATAAACAAATTTCCTTCGATTCTCGGAATAAAGTTGCTTTCGGCACAGTTCCGTATAGGTGAGTCGTCTAGAAAGTTTAGTTTATTAACCTGATCGGAGATGTATCTCGAAATATTCTCACCAATATCTCTAGTTGAACCTCCCCCACGGTTTAAATCATGCAGAAACAGATTCCAAAATTGCCTCCCCGTAATGGAAAAATCATCGCCTGAAAATCCTGCTCGGATAGATTCGATGCGGGGCAACCCGATAGAAGTAGGATTCACTGCAGGTTCCAGCTCGGTCGAAAAGCCTACCGATTTCTTACTCACTAACAGTTTGGATTCAATGAATAAACTCTTTTTTCTCTCAAGAATTGTTTTGAGGAAAAGTATCTGTTCATCAATGTAACCATCGAATAAACTTGATAAAAGATCAAGCTTCGTGAGATCTATCTTGTTTAATTTCTCGAGATCTATATCGTTCAATTTTCCGATGCAATAATCAATGGTATATATCAAAACTTTCTGGCGAGTAACCTCAGCAACAATCATTTTATAAAGAAATAAAACATTGAGAAATCGATGAAAATATTTTTCGTTCTGTTGGTTGTTACTACCGAGACTGACACCAATATTATTGAGTAATTCGTTTCTTATTATTGATACACGGCAAATTGATTCCTCCAAGTCATACTTTAAGACTTTCCCGACGGGGAAAGAAGACGAATCCTCGGTCGTATCGAGCCATCTATGCAAATTTGACTGAACATTTCTATACTCATCAATTTGAAAAGTAATATATTCGTTCAATAGGCGCCCTACGTTATCTTTCCATTTCAATACTATTTATTCAGTTGCAATTCTTGTTACACCGGTGTACTCCCCGATCCCCGTCCAGCCATCCAACCGATATTTGATTTGGAAGAAATATTCAGTAGATAATGCGCAGAAATAGTCATAGAAAAGAAATATGTATGTTGAGTAGAGAGGTATGATTCTATTTCGTCCATACAATCTAACTAAAAAATATATTGAATGTATGTTACTCTCTTCTTTCAATTAGTTTAAAAAAGTAGTATTTTCACTTCGATTACTTATTTCTCTAAGTATACCTAAAAAAGATATTTGAAAATAGTTTGGGAGAATCTCACTGAGGTTGAGGTGTCTGCTACTCGCTAGCCCAAGTTTTCTGCCAGATATTCGAGTAAGCGGCATGTCGCCCTTCATTTTCAATGGAAATCCTTTCCCAGATTTGACACTATTACTGACGTCAGTAACTATTGCCCCATCGGAAATCAGATTCGACTTCTCGATTATCGAGAGAATTTTGGTGAATCGATTTATTAATCCATCTCTCATTTGTGAATAAGTGTGTAGAATGGGAAATTCTTCCCCATTTTTGTCACAATCTAATCCGGATATACAGCCACGAAACGACGTCGTTTTCTTACGAGACGTAAATGAAGACAAGTTGGAAAAGGCTTCTCGCTCGAAATCAAATCCCGATCTATCCCCCTGGTGATCTGCTGAATCTCCGGATTCAAGTAACGCCTTGTCATAGGAGTTTAATACTACGGGACTTAATGAGTCGTTTCTCAATTGTGTTGCTTGTAACCGACCCGGATCTCGCTTGTTACGATTTTCCCAAAAGAATAACGAATCGAAATCACTTTGGTTGTTTTTAGAAACTACCAAATAGTTGTAGAATTTGAAAAACCTACGTGAATTTTGTAAACACCTACCCCTACGAAATACTTGAATCCTTTCAGGATCATCCTTGGATATATCTCTGCCAAGGAGTGAACCCCTCACTATGCATGCCTTCCATCTACCGGAAACCAGAGGAATCATCGCATCATAGCGAACTTGCTTCTCTTTTTTCGTCGAACCTGCAGAAATATCTTCGTTCAAACCTAAGTAGTGGGAAACAGATATTCTCCTCTTTCCACTCCTTCCAACAGATAAAGATCTTTTGAATCGGAGAAAGCAGTCGCAGGAGAAATCACCAAGGTTTTCCGCTTGTTTCTCTCTCACCCCGTCACCCCCATTAATGACTCCCGTTAGTACAAAACTTCCTTCGATCGACCTTTTGTCACTCAAGCAATGCATAGAAATTAGTATTGTTAGCAACATCAGCATCTCCAGGGTGATGCCACTATCTCTTTTTAGTGAATCACGCAGATTGCGTAGAAATAGTGAACTTAGAAATCACAAGTCAGATAATCTGATAAAAGGTTCATAGTTGGAAGATGGGCTAATTAAAAATTCTCTGAGATGTTGATTTTTCAATGATTCGAAGAAGTGATCTAATAGACTGACTTCTATTAACTCCGAAATTTTAGATGAAAAATCTGGACTTCCTACGCTTTCTCTTGCCACCTTTTTTACCTTATTTTCTCTTTTCATATTAATTTCATGCGGTAGATACTATCTATTTCCCACATTTATTATACCAATAATATTGGAAATTTCAAGATAGGATGGAATACATATTTCAAACGAGTCTAGTGATTTCTGTGAATAGTCGTATCCAAAATTGGAATTAGATCGGGAATTCTAAATTGTTATTGTCGGGGAGACCCACGGAAATCCCATCCACCTTAACAGTTCCTCTCTGTTCCAAGTGGAGCGATGGGATCGAATTACCCAATTGGATGGGCGAACGACGGGAATTGAACCCGCGCGTGATGGATCCACACTCCATTGCCTTGATCCACTTGGCTACGTCCGCCCCCTCTGTTGATTTAGTTGGCTCCCCACCGGACGTGAACAAGATCTATCCGTTAAGCAGTCTAGATAGGTCCTTCGGTTGATACACATACATATTAGCTGTATGTATATAGCAAGACAATAGAAAATCTTTGAAATAAGGAATACACTCCTTCTTCTATCCAAAAGATTGGGGTGGGAGATTGCAAGCATTCTGCAAATCGGAGTAGGAAACTTCGTAATCTATTAAATCGCAGAAGGATATTCCAAATAGTTTTCAGAATTTAAGGTTGGAAACTGATAGTCGTGAAATTGTGAGAAGCTGCTACCATTCCTTTTATTCGTTCCGCCACACGAACTTTCATCTCATTGGACACCAAACCTCCCCTGAAGTTGAGAGATTTGGTATCCAGTTGTGCTGCATAACCAGACGGATGTTATCCGTTTATAGAAGGAGCTTCAACAGAAGCCAAGTCTAGAGGGAAGTTATGAGCGTTACGTTCATGCATGACTTCCATACCTAGGTTAGCACGGTTTATGATATCAGCCCAGGTGTTTATAACACGACCTTGGCTGTCAACCACGGATTGGTTGAAGTTGAAACCATTCAAGTTGAATGCCATGGTGCTAATGCCTAAAGCAGTGAACCAAATACCTACTACGGGCCAAGCAGCTAAGAAGAAGTGCAGAGAACGAGAATTGTTGAAGCTAGCATATTGGAAGATCAAACGACCGAAATAGCCGTGAGCAGCTACGATATTGTAGGTTTCTTCCTCTTGACCGAACTTGTAACCTGCATTAGCAGACTCATTCTCAGTTGTCTCTCTGATCAAACTAGAAGTTACCAAAGAACCATGCATAGCACTGAATAGAGAGCCGCCGAATACGCCAGCTACACCCAACATGTGGAAGGGATGCATAAGGATATTGTGCTCAGCCTGGAAGACGATCATGAAGTTGAAAGTACCAGAAATGCCTAGAGGCATACCGTCAGAGAAACTTCCTTGACCAATTGGGTAGATCAGGAAGACGGCGGTAGCAGCTGCGACAGGAGCCGAGTACGCAACAGCGATCCAAGGACGCATACCTAGACGGAAGCTTAGTTCCCATTCGCGACCCATGTAGCAAGCTACACCAAGTAGGAAGTGAAGAACGATAAGTTCGTAAGGACCACCATTGTAAAGCCATTCATCGACGGAAGCTGCTTCCCAGATTGGGTAGAAATGTAACCCAATAGCTGCAGAAGTAGGGATGATAGCGCCAGAGATAATGTTGTTACCGTATAACAAAGAACCAGAAACGGGTTCGCGGATACCATCAATATCTACAGGAGGAGCTGCGACGAAAGCAATGATGAATACAGAGGTTGCGGTTAGCAAGGTGGGAATCATTAAGACACCGAACCATCCGATGTAAAGACGGTTTTCGGTGCTGGTAATCCAGTCGCAGAAGCGACCCCATAGGCTTGCGCTTTCGCGTCGTTCTAAAGTTGCGGTCATGGTAATTTTTGGTTTTCAAGAAATAATTAGTGATTCCCCAGGCTAGTAAGCTTGTTAATTTATAATATATCACAAAAACTAATCTGTGTCAACCGAAATTAATTGAGTCCCCAGAATTCTCGGATATGGGGGCTTCTTCCCAATATCTCAGACAATTTTTACTCCATGCGATGCGCGTCCCAATCAATTTCAGTCTCTGAAAAACTGGTCATGCGTCAAGCCTTTTTGCGAGGCACTCCGCAACTCTGCATCGGCCCCCTCCCCCCCCCCGCTACCCTAGGAGGAGTCTAATAAATAATTAACAACCTAAGAGAGAAGTAGTTGCCAATCCCCACTTGTGGCTTAGATTGGACACCCGTTATTCGTCGTTCACCCCTCACTCAACCATTTCTTCGTAGTGCTTCTTGATTCCCAGATAGTTTGTGCCCCGGTTCCAATCCGCGACGGAAATATCGTGGATTGGAACGAATCCGAAACTAACGGAAATGGGCAAAAGCTTTGTTGGCTTCCGCAACTTTATGAGTCTCCTCTTTCCTCCGTATGGCACTACCGGAATTTCTGGCGGCATCCATTGATTCATCACTCGATCTTAAAGCCATACTTCGACCTGAGCGTTTTCGACACGCGATTAATGACCACCGGATAGCCGAAGCTTTTCCCTCTGCCGGTACTACTTCAACGGGAACTCGATAAGTTGATCCACCTACACGTTTGGTTTCTGTCACTACGTCGGGAGTTACCCCGCGCACCGCCTGTCGCAGAACAGACAGTGGGTTCCTATTTGTCTTTTACCTAATCCGCTTCATAGCCTGATAAAAAATCTGATAAGCCGGTGATTTCTTGCCATTTTTCAGGATACGATCAACTAGCATATTGACTAATCGATTACGATAAATTGGATCTGATTCGATAGTTTTCTTTCTGTTCACTACACTGCTCCGATGTAATACGAGTTTACGAATATAAATATGTCAGATTTCAATCAATTCTTTTATTTCAATGGTCTTTTATTTCAATGGTATCTTATTTCAATGGTATCTTAGGCTATTATTTCGGCTTCTTCACTCCATATTGTAGGGTGGATCCACCAGTTAGTTGAGGATCTCCCTCCAAACTGCACGTGCGACTTTCATCGAATACAGCTTTCCACATGATTGACTAGAAACTATTCAAATGATTTTGAACCATTTATTTTTTGAGATGCAAATCATATTTACTCATTGCATATTGGGTATCCGTTTTCCCTTATTCCACGGATAAAGAAAATCGAAATTTAGATATAAGAGAAGAAAATCTTGCAATTCAGTTATCTTACTAGGAATGTCCGTAGGTTTATCAATCCAATCAGTAGATGTGCATAAAGCCTTCACTGAATCTCCGTAGTCGTAATCTAAACCTGTTCCAAGAGGAAAAGACGTCCCAAGTCCAGGTGGGAGTCCAGGTAAAACTCAACTTAGTGGAGTAGAACACCTTAGACACCAAAATGTTTC